GAATAGGCGGGTCAATTCCCTCCCTGAGAACCGTACTTGAGAGTTTCCTACCTCATACGGCTCGACAACCAACTCTTTCTTTTGTTTTGGTATACCAGTTTTTTAACTTTAACTAACCTACTTTAACTTTCAATATCTAAATATCTAATTGAATGTCTGATTGAATGAGATTTCTTATAGATATTCGGTTTTTCTTGTATTAAACAAAAGAGAGTAATTACATGAGTTTCAAACTTTAATTTTGATTTAATTAATATATTAATTAATATAAAATTAAAGTTTTATCTTTTCTCCTACCTTCAGAAAAAAAGGGCATGTCCACTGTTTTTAGATATTATAATTTTCTGAAAGGTAACTATCCCGCTTTCATATAAAAATTTATATAGAATCTTTGAAAAAGACTTTTTTCATATTTCATAAAAAATAAAAAGACTTACTGTCTTTAGGATCTGATGCTACACCGCTGCTCAATACCTTAGGGGATCTACTATATTCCATAAGTAGATTCCGAAGATTTATCTCATATTATGATATAAATAAACAGCTCTTGTTGTATCGGTCCAAAACCTTTCCAATTGATCTTTACGGTGCTTCCTCTATCAATTAAATCTTTTATTATCCATAGAAAGAAAGTATTTAGGCATATCCAGTCTTCACTTCATATTTGATCTATGAAGTTTATTTATTTGCTACAGCTGATAAAAAATCGTTTTGTACGATGCTTATGTAGAAAGCCCTTTTTTGTGTTTCTAGTATTTAATTGACTAGCTGTTCGTTCTTTTTTTTCTATAGTGGAGATAGTCGCACGTAATGACAGATCACAGCCATATTATTAAAAGCTTGTGGTAAAAAGGGGTTTCGTTCTAATGCCCGAAAATAATATTCTAAAGCTTTGGTATGTTCCCCATTACTTGTGTGGATAAGGCCTATATTATAGAGTATATAACTTCGATCATAGGGGTCAATTTCTAGGCGCATAGCTTCATAATAATTCTGTAATGCTTCCGCATAATTTCCTTCAGATTGAGCCGACATCCGTTACGGTCGTCATTCGCTTTAACGAATTCTCCGTTTCAGAACCGTATGTGAGATTTTCATCTCATACGGCTCCTCCTTTAGGTGCATAATGAAAATAATATATGGAAAAATTTGATGTCATTATGAACTAAGCGGGGCTAATGTTTTTACAAGAAATCCCTAGCCAACCTTCTTGCAAAAGATCTTCTCTTACTACCAAGTGGGTTCATGTTAGATAAAAATAAAAAAGTAAACTCTAAAAATTTCTTTGTTCTCAACGCCCCTAAATTTCCAGGAATTAGCCACTTCAACAGTCTTCAATGGTTATACGGGTATCCAAAGTACGAACGAGATGGATGTTTATTGTTCCAACCATTTTAATTAGTCCCAATCCCAAAGAAGAAGAAGAAAGAAAAGGAATTATTTTGAAGAAAGTTTTCGTGTTGTTGATTTCTCGGCGTAGTGCTTCTTCCCCTATGCCTCCTATTCGTATATTGTATTAGTGTAGTAGGATTGATCTGTAATACGGGAACCATAGGTAAAAACCTTTTGCTCAATACTAGAATTAACAATTGAAGCATCTAAGGCTGCATTAATCGTGGATACATGACAGAAGGGATTGCTTTTTTTATATTATAAACTTCACCTTCAAAAGCGTAGATTTTTGTTCAATACTCGTTTTTCTTTCTATTACAAATCGGCGAGAAAAAAAATAATGATAATCAAATCGCACCATCTCTGTAATAAGTAAATGCCTCCTTTTCTCCGGAAGTTGTCGGAATGACTCGTAATAAGATATCGGCTACAACTGTAAAGGTTTTATCAATAAAATTTCCATTTATACGCGATCTTGGCATAGGTAATAATCCATTCTATAACTCTTTTGATTTCCTTTACCTTTTCTTTTGTAAGAAAATTTTCTCACAAACAAAGGAATTGTATAGTACGAACTAACATAAAAGCGGACTCATTAAAATAAAAAAATCTTCTATCTACTTAGCAATTTTTTCCGGTCAAAAAAGGTATCTATTAACCATAATCTAAAAATAACCATAATCTAAAAAACGATGAATAACTCGCTATTCACCCAGGTACTCAGTCATAATCCTGGTGTCGGAGAGATGGCCGAGTGGTTGAAGGCGTAACATTGGAACTGTTATGTAGGCTTTTGTTTACCGAGGGTTCGAATCCCTCTCTTTCCGTACTTTCAACTAATTCACCAATCTTACGTGATTGACCATAATGTATCAAATCAAATAAATAAAGAATAGATATAAAATCTACCTTGTTTTGATTTTTAACTAGATTCTCTATTTCCTAATTTCTTTGATATGGAATATGCTGGGAAGAGCAAACAAGGGATCCAAATCTCCCTACCAATCTATGATACATGAATAGGAAAAAGATTCCCCGACAAAATCCCTTACCTTGTGCCTTTTTATTTTTAATCAAAAAGGAGGGCGAAGGGGAGTTGTCCGAACTCTTGTTTTTAGTTTTTTTTTTACTTAAGTTAGGTTTATTAAGTCTGTCGAGAGTAATATTCTACGACAAGCAATTCATTTATTTTCAAACCGACGCATTTCCTATCTATTATTTGATTGACTAACCCTTCATATTGGAATGTGTGAAGAGTCAGATGGTTTGGCAATTCCTCGGGGGCAGATGAATCAAGAAGATTTTGAACCAAAGTTCTAGAGTTTTGTTCATCCTTCACTGTAATAATATCTCGGGGTTTGCAGCGATAACTTGGTATATCAACTATATGACCATTAACTAAAATATGTCCATGGTTAACTAATTGGCGTGCTTGAGGAATAGTCAAAGCCATACCCAATCGAAAAAGGATGTTATCCAAACGCATTTCAAGTAATTGTAGTAAAACCTGACCTGTTGACCCCTTGGCTTTTCCGGCGATACGAACATATTTAAGTAATTGGCGTTCTGTAAGACCATAATGAAAACGCAATTTTTGTTTTTCTTCTAAACGAATACGATATTGAGATTTTTTTCCGGAGCGCGATTGGTTTCTAAGATCGATTCCTGCCCTAGGCCTTTTACTAGTTAGTCCCGGTAAAGCCCCCAGACGGCGTATTTTTTTAAAACGAGGCCCTCGGTAACGTGACATAAAGACTCCTTTTTTTTATTGAAATTGTACAAAACTAAACAAAATTAAAACTGAACTAAATGATAATGATAAATGACGTGAAATCCACTCCAATAAACTATTGGAATACAAAGAGTAAGAAGATATATTCTTCTCAATATACAGATTTTTTTATTGTATATACAATATATATAAATAAAATAAATCATAAAAATTTTCCTTTATTTTCTTGATTTATTTTGCAAAGGTCTAATCCTTTTACCCAATATATATTCCTATATGGAAGTTTATATGACATAATATAAATGGAGTGGTAACTCTGGGAAAAGGTGAAATAAGTCTTTTCAATCTTCTTTTATTTTGAAAGTACATTAAAAATCATGTAAAAAACGAAAAAATATGGAAAAGCCGGCTATCGGAATCGAACCGATGACCATCGCATTACAAATGCGATGCTCTAACCTCTGAGCTAAGCGGGCTCAAATAAAATAGCACGTGCATACAAATTAACTAAACTACTATATCGTATCAATCGTATCAATTAACTATTCTATTCATTTTTTTCCTTATCTATTTAGAATTAATTAATCATATTCTATATATTCTAGAACAAAATATAGCTCAAATAAATAGTGACTATCATTAAATAAATAAAACATAACCTTAATTAATAGAATATAGCAATATATCGACTTTAGAATTTTGATTTCATTAGTTTATAAATAAGAAACTCTTAATTAGATCAGAAATCTTTTTTTTTTTATTTAGTTAAATGATATCTGATTTGAAATTATTGTTTTTTTGTTCTAACCTCACGCTATTATTATTATTTTATACTTTTATTTTTATTTTTTATTTCTAATAATATAGAATTATTCAAATTAATATTCGAATATTCATTTCGAATATAATTTTTTAGAATTATTAGAATATAAAATCTACGAAGTAGACTTATAATCTTTTTCCGCTGCACATTGTAGAATTCTAAGTTTCAAAAAAAAAAAATAAATTTATTTTAATGGAAGTAAAAAAAAAGAGAATCGACCGTTCGACTATTTTCTTAAAATTTAAGACAAAGATGATAAAAGTAATAACATATATATGTTATGTAATATATAACCATATTGAATTGCAAATACAAAAATGATAGAATCTTTGTTGATTAGACTAAATCAAAATGGATTGGGCTAAAAAAAATGAAAGAATATACCAAAGAAATAAAAAAAGTATCTATATGTAATGAATTCCAAAGTTTCGGCATAAGAAAAAGTGGAAAGACATAATAATGAGATCCTAATCTTAAAGCAAAAAGGGGGATATGGCGGAATCGGTAGACGCTACGGACTTAATTGGATTGAGCCTTGGTATGGAAACCTACTAAGTGATAACTTTCAAATTCAGAGAAACCCTGGAATTAACAATGGGCAATCCTGAGCCAAATCCTGGTTTACGCGAACAAACCAGAGTTTAGAAAGCGAGAAAAAAGGGATAGGTGCAGAGACTCAATGGAAGCTGTTCTAACAAATGGAGTTCACTACCTTGTGTTGATAAAGGAATCCTTCGATCCAAACTTCAAATAAAAAAGGATGAAGGATAAAAACCTATTTTGTATAAATAAAATATAGGTAACACAAAACGATCTCAAAAATGACGACCTGAATCTCGATTTCGATTTTTTTTTTTTAGTAGATTTTAGTAGAAAAGGTGTGAATCAATTCGAAGTTTAAGAAAAAATCGAATATTCATTGATCAAATGATTCACTTCGAAGTTTAAGAAAAAATCGAATATTCATTGATCAAATGATTCACTTCATAGTCTGATAGATCCTTGGTGGAACTTATTAATCGGACGAGAATAAAGATAGAGTCCCATTCTACA